AAAAAAATCGATTTGATCCAAGTCATAATCTATATTGGATTCCCAAATTTATTAATAGAGGGGCAAACACGAGGAATCGAAGAATTACAGATGAATGTACAAAAGGAGTTTCATTCTGTAAACCGGAGACTCAACATTGCTATCACAAGAGTTGAAAAACCTTATGGACAACCTAATATTCTTGCAGAATATATAGCTTTACAATTAAAAAATAGAGTTTCGTTTCGAAAAGCAATGAAAAAAGCTATTGAATTAACTGAACAAACAGATACAAAAGGAATTCAAGTGCAAATAGCAGGCCGTATCGACGGAAAAGAAATTGCACGTGTTGAATGGATCAGAGAGGGTAGAGTTCCCCTACAAACAATTCGCGCTAAAATTGATCATTGTTCCTATACAATTCGAACTATTTATGGAGTATTAGGTATAAAAATTTGGATATTTGTAGACGAGGAATAATCAACCTTGTCTTCCCATTCTGTCCAGTGATAAAACAAAAAATGACAAACTCTTTCATTCTTTTTTCGTTAAAAATAAAAAAATGAACAATTCAAATTCTATAAGGTTAAATATAAATTCGATTGATCATTTGGTATAATTGCTATGCTTAGTGTGTGACTCGTTAGTTTTTTCTTTATAGTTTCAAGTTGGGATTCAAAAAAAAAAAAAACTGACCCCTGCTATAAACTTTGTAATTATATAAAATAAACTAATAACCAACTTATTGCTTCGTATTGTCGAGATCCCAAGAAACAGTCACTATATGAATGAGTGGATCTATCATATGGTTGTAGCAACTGAAATTCTTTCAACAAAAAATAGATCTGATTATGGGTTGTAAAGAAAAAAAAAATAAAATAAATAAAGGGATGTGGATAAATGGAAGGATGATAGAAAGAAAGAACAAAAATATCAATGATATATGATTCCAATATGTATGGTCTATGAATCACGTCATAAAAGGCAGTGTGATAAAGCATCAATACTGATAATCAATACTGATAAGATAATTATAAATATAAGAATTTTAAAATGAAATAATTTTAAATAGAATAAAATAATAAAGAGCCTTCAGGTTAATAAAAACTGAGGAAATTGACTTGGGAACGAATTTTGTTGGAAGCTCCATTGCAAAGTTCGGACCTAACCATTAATGGAGAAGCTATGGGAACGACAGAACCTGTGACTGCATAGGCTTCTATTGAAAATGAATCCTAATAATTCATTGGGTGGGATGGCGGAACGGACCAAGAAAAAATTGATTTATTCTGAGAGGTTATGAATTGAACCTTCGAATGAAACAGGAAAGAGTAAATATTCGCCCGCGAAACCTCTATTTATTGGATTACAATCTTTTGTCGTAATTCGATAGAGGTAAAAAAAAATAAGGAAAGGATTCGTCATGTTATAAAAATAAAAAAGAGAAACATTACATTATCTATAAAGATACATAAATGTACACACACGTCTAGCTGTATTGTATATCTTGTATCTACATCTTCCTTCTTATGTAAGAAATTCAATATCAATAAAAACCATTACTTGGTGTATTATCTATTAATGTGTACCTATTAATGTGTATCTATTAATGTGTATCTATTAATGTGTATCTATAATATTATTTTATTGAATTTGAATCCTTTCATTCGCGAGGAGCTGGATGAGAAGAAACTCTCATGTCCGGTTCTGCAGTAGAGATGGAATTAAGAAACAACCATCGACTATAACCCCAAAAGAACCAGATTTCGTAAACAGCATAGAGGAAGAATGAAAGGAATATCTTGTCGAGGCAATCATATTTGTTTCGGCAGATACGCTCTTCAGGCACTTGAACCTGCTTGGATTACAGCTAGACAAATAGAAGCAGGGCGAAGAGCAATGACACGATATGCGCGTCGTGGTGGAAAAATATGGGTACGTATATTTCCCGACAAACCTGTTACAGTAAGACCCGCGGAAACACGTATGGGTTCGGGGAAGGGATCCCCTGAATATTGGGTATCCGTTGTTAAACGGGGTCGAATACTTTATGAAATGGGTGGAGTATCAGAAACTGTAGCTAGAGCAGCTATCTCAATAGCTGCGCGCAAAATGCCTATACGAACTCAATTTCTTATTTCAGGATAGAGATGTAGAACTAAAAAAAAAAAAAGGGGTATTGGGGATGAAAAAACAACCGCAGGTTTATTTATTTCTGGACGGACAATATTTCTTTTTTTTTCTTTCATACTTTTGCATTGAAATAACAGATTGAAATAAAAATGATATGATTCAACCTCAGACCCTTTTGAATGTAGCGGATAACAGCGGAGCTCGAAAATTGATGTGTATTCGAATCATAGGAGCTGGTAATCACCGATATGCTCATATTGGTGATGTTATTGTTGCTGTAGTCAAAGAAGCAGTTCCCAATATGCCTCTAGAAAGATCAGAAGTAATTAGAGCTGTAATTGTACGTACATGTAAAGAACTCAAACGTGAAAACGGTATGATAATACGATATGACGACAATGCTGCAGTTGTCATTGATCAAGAAGGAAATCCAAAAGGAACTCGAGTTTTTGGTGCGATCGCTCGAGAATTGAGACAGTTAAATTTTACTAAAATAGTTTCATTAGCTCCCGAAGTATTATAAATAGTAGTAGATGAGACTATGATATAGTATAGGGTATCTGAAATAGATCAAATAGATCAAATTAGTAGATTGTGTCTCACGTATATACTTAAAAAAAAAAGAAAAAAAAGGAAACATGTTGATTATATCAAAATTAGGAGGAACCTATAATTCTAGTTCGTCATGGGTAGGGACACTATTGCCGATCTAATAACTTCTATAAGAAATGCTGACACGGATAAAAAAGGAAGGGTTCGAATAGCATCTACAAATATCACCGAAAACATTATTAAAATACTTCTACGAGAAGGTTTTATTGAAAACGTTCGGAAACATCAGGAGAGTAACAAATATTTCTTGGTTTCAACTCTGCGACATAGAAAAACCAGAAAAGGAATATATAAAACTAGAACCATTTTAAAGCGTATCAGCCGGCCCGGCTTACGAATTTATTCCAACTATCAACGAATTCCTAAGATTTTAGGTGGAATGGGAATTGTAATTCTTTCTACTTCTCGAGGTATAATAACAGATCGAGAAGCTCGACTAGAAAGAATTGGAGGAGAAATTTTGTGTTATATATGGTAATCTTCCACCTCTGGTATCCGAATTTGATCTCTAACTTCCTATTTGTAAAATAGAGAGGAAAAGTGAGTTATATAACTATTCCTCCATTAGTTGATACTTCAAGGAGGTTACCTGGAATGAAAGAACAAAAATTGATTCATGAGGGTTTAATTACTGAATCACTTCCCAACGGTATGTTCCGGGTCCGTTTAGATAATGAAGATCTAATTCTAGGATATGTTTCAGGGAGGATCCGCCGCAGTTTTATACGGATACTACCGGGAGATAGAGTAAAAATTGAAGTAAGTCGTTATGATTCAACCAGGGGACGTATAATTTATCGACTTCGCAACAAAGATTCGAATGATTAGGTTATTTTTTTAACCATGGGTATACAATTCGAAGTTCAAAAAAAATTCAAGAGACTTATTCTCTTCCAAGAAGTGGATTCAGAATTAAGGTAAGGGATAAAAAATATGAAAATAAGGGCTTCCGTTCGTAAAATTTGTGAAAAATGTCGACTGATTCGCAGGCGTGGACGAATTATAGTGATTTGTTCCAATCCGAAACATAAACAGAGACAAGGGTAATTCTTCTAAAAAAGAACTTTACTTTCAAAAAAAAAAATATATATATATGTAAAAATAAGGTAAAGGATCTGTTTTAACATGAAATGGATATCTCCGTATCTTTTCTTTTTGTATATTTCTGACTCATAAATATGAGATGATAAAATATGACAAAAGCTATACCAAGAATTGGTTCACGTAGGAATGGGCGTATTAGTTCACGTAAGAATGGACGTAGAATACCAAAAGGCGTTATTCATGTTCAAGCGAGTTTCAACAATACCATTATAACTGTTACAGATGTACGAGGTCGGGTAGTTTCTTGGGCCTCCGCCGGTACTTCTGGATTCAAAGGCACAAGAAGAGGAACACCTTATGCTGCTCAAGCCACAGCGGTAAATGCTATTCGTACAGTGGTTGATCAGGGTATGCAACGAGCAGAAGTTATGATAAAGGGTCCTGGTCTCGGAAGAGATGCAGCATTACGAGCCATTCGTAGAAGTGGTATATTATTAAGCTTCGTACGTGATGTAACACCTATGCCACATAATGGATGTCGACCTCCTAAAAAAAGACGTGTGTAGAAATAAGAATTAAACCGATTTCAAGAGAAATAAATGATCAAATAATAATACTAGTATAGTATGGTTCGAGAGGAAGTAGCAGGATCCACTCGAACACTACAGTGGAAGTGTGTTGAATCAAGAGTAGACAGTAAGCGTCTTTATTATGGTCGTTTCATTCTGTCACCACTTATGAAAGGTCAAGCTGATACCATCGGTATTGCCATGCGAAGGGCCTTACTTGGAGAAATAGAAGGAACATGTATCACACGTGCAAAATCTAAGAAGGTGCCACATGAATATTCTACGATAGTAGGTATTGAGGAATCAGTACATGAAATCTTACAAAATTTGAAAGAAATTGTATTGAGAAGTAATCTCTATGGAGTTAGAGACGCGTCGATTTGCGTAAGGGGTCCTAGATACGTAACCGCTCAAGATATCATCTTACCACCTTCCGTAGAAATAGTTGACACGACACAACATATAGCTAACCTGACGGAACCAATTGATTTGTGTATTGGATTACAAATCAAGAGAGATCGCGGATATCGTATGGAACCCATAAATGACTCTCAAGATGGAAGTTACCCTATAGATGCTGTATTCATGCCTGTTCGAAATGCGAATCATAGTATTCATTCTTATGGGAATGGGAATGAAAAACAAGAGATACTTTTTCTAGAA